ACTATCTCTATATCATTTCTCATAGAAAGTGCGTATACACTTAACAAAACGTCTTCTTCTTTGAACAATAAAGAGGGAAAGAAATAAAAAAAAGTCTAGTCTTTCTCAGTATCTATCTATAAAGATAGTAAGAGCTCATTCCATTGATTGAAATAGAAAATTTCGTAAGAATTTTAGGTTAGAAGAAATTTCCAATCATCGGAATCCCTTTCTTTTCGAAATACAAACACGGGAATCACTGAAATATCTCTTTGAGAGAAAGAGTATGATTCATATCATAGATAACTCCATTGGAGTCCAATGGGATTCGAAATTCAGAGATTTTGATTTTAAATAGTTCAAAACGCGTTGCAGAACGATCTATAAAACGATTGATACGGTTTGATTCCTCAACTCAATTAGTAGTACTTCTAGAGCCCACTTCTTCCCCACACTACGAGTGAAAGGGAAAATGTAAAGACTACCATTAAAGCAGCCCAAGCGAGACTTACTATATCCATGTGAATTATGTCCCCTATCTCTATAAATACGAAGGAATTTTTCCATTATTCCTCCCTAATAATAGTGGAATCCATGGCGCAGAGTCAAAAAGGGATTCTGACCGAACACTATCGAGAAACCAATCCAATAAATCGATTATGATTTCGAATCGGGAAAGATTAAACACAAGCAAAATACGTAGTAAGATCCGAAGGGAATGGGAAAATGTAGGAATAAGAATAATAAGGCCTATTCTTTTTTTGTTTTGTTGACCTTAGTAAGTAAAAACAGACAAGGGAGAAATCACGAAAAACCAGAAATCTCTATCTATTACAGACCTCTATTTCCCCATTTGATCCGGTACCCCCCTTCCCCATTATCGCTCTGAAAGAGGGGGCTTGTCTAGGGGTTGCCGCAAAGAAATTCTTTCTGTTTGCCCTTTTTTCTATAAAAGTCAATTATCAATCCAATCTAATATTGGTTGGATACCTGAGCACTCGGAGATTCTCGCGAGTCCGTCGTATATTGCACCTCCTTCCAAAACTCTTAATTGAATCAGATTTCCTATTCAGGCTCTACAATCTGATTCAAGATCCAGTCATTAGACACTCCCTTAGTAATAGAAGGGAATCGTGAAGTCTTGATAGACCCTCTACCAGTAGATTCGAATATTTCCTTGAATCCTAGATGCGAACGAGCATTCACACTCTTTTTTGTTTAGAAAACCCTCAGACCACATGCTTAGAATCAACAAAGCATTAACAGTCTGTTTCCTCTGCTTCTAACGGGGAAGAATTCTGCAAGTTCTATAAGCGGAACCGAAGAGAAGAAGAGATTTCGAGTTTTTTTGTTGATCAGGCGACACCCGGATTTGAACTGGGGAAAAAGGATTTGCAGTCCCCCGCCTTACCACTCGGCCATGCCGCCAAAATAATACAAAATAGATGAAAATTTTCCCAGATTGCTGAAGTTTTATTGTATTTGGATTTTGACTCCTGTTTTCCTTAATCCTTTTCCTAAAAGAAACACCCTTTTTGGATTTTATCCATCCCTTCGATTGATTGTATAGTATTGGAAAATCCACAATGCTAAAAACATTCTCTGGCTTTTCTATTGAGAAATCAAATGTGGATTTTCAGCCGACAAACTTGAACCATTAACTATTGACTGCTTAGTTCGAATTAATGACGATTCTGGGATTTGAATCGCAAATTGTGTTTTCCTAATGACATAAGAAAATAAAAATTGAGACAGAACTAATCAGTATTTATTTTTTCAATCAAAAAATCCTTCTCAATTTCAATTATAACAAAACATATTAGTATATGTAAACCCCAGAACATAAATTGTTACACAGATATCTATTATTTAGATATATTGTCTATAGGTAATTATCATAAAATTATCCTACTTCACTTCAATTTTGCATTAAATAGAAATTCTCTTTTGATAGAACACGACCCGGACTGTCCCGAATAGAACCAGCAATAAAAGAGAAGTCGGATATTATAGCTATCCGCATACGTGTTTAATAAGTGCAACCCTTCTTATACACTTCAAATCATATTCTATTCAAAAATCAGTAAAGTAGAAATATTTCTCTTCTCTGCGAATCGTTTTTTTTTGAATAACGAAATCTCTAACATAAAGACGGTTAAGTGCTAAAAAAATGGATCCTATGTTGTTTCTGATTTTTCTGTCTTTGTATTTATCTCCCAAATACCGAATCCTTTTATTTTTCTCAAATTCGAATATGTAATATCATAATAATGGTATAATTGAAATCCTTTTTGTTTTGCTATTATATACAAAACCTTATGACTTTAACTTTAATAAGTCTAAGTGACAGAATTCTGTTTCTAGGACTGTTTTATCAATTCCTTTCCATTTTGATCTGTTGCAACTTCCAATTTAAGTAGAAAATTCTCTTTATTCCTCCGTTCAAACGTAGTTCATACATTTCATTCCAAATATGGAGTTGGATAAAATTTCATGTGATTCAGTAAACAGAATAGAAATT